TACTTTAAAAATCTTGATTAAAAATATAGTTTTATATTGAAAATATATTATAAACTATACCTGAATTTTTTGGTTAAAAATATATTTTCTATATATTTAAAATATAAATAAAATTATTCGCTTTAAAAATAAAATAAAAAGTTATGCTTATTCTCTAATAATTAATTTATATGTATATATATTAAATATCTAATTCTAAATAAATCAAAATGTAAATTAATAATATAAATATTTCATAAAATATAAAACATTAATTTGAATAAAACATTAAAAAATTTAAGTAATGTAGTTTTATAATTAAAATAAATAAATTTAAGTTAATCATATTTGAGTGTGAATTAATAGTAAAATCAATCTTCTTTCTTCTAAACGCCAAAAATGAAGAAAGAAGATTGATTTCATAGTATATTGAATCACCAACAATTCAAAATGAAAATCAATGAAACCACTATCCACAAATCATAATACGAAAGAGTGAGAAATATTCAATTACATTTTATACGTTGTTGTAGTCATATATTTTGATTTTAAATATAAATTACTATTAAATTAATCTTCGTTGATTCTTATATTTAGTTTAATGGTAACTCTAATAATAATATTCTATTAAGAAATGATTAAATTAAATTAAAGTATTTTATATAATCAATAATTATTTAAATTTTAATTTAACTAATGAATTATATTTTAATTACCTTTGTATAGTTATATATAAAATATTTATTATAATATTTATATAATTTCATGTAACTATGTATTATCTACTATTTGTATTTCTAATTGATTATTTATATATCAATAGATTAATATGTATTCTTCTATATAGTTACAGATAACATATTTATAATAGTAACTATGTATTATCTACTATTTGTATTTCTAATTGATTATTTATATATCAATAGATTAATATGTATTCTTCTATATAGTTACAGATAACATATTTATAATAGTAACTATGTATTATCTACTATTTGTATTTCTAATTGATTATTTATATATCAATAGATTAATATGTATTCTTCTATATAGTTACAGATAACATATTTATAATAGTAACTATGTATTATCTACTATTTGTATTTCTAATTGATTATTTATATATCAATAGATTAATATGTATTCTTCTATATAGTTACAGATAACATATTTATAATAGTAACTATGTATTATCTACTATTTGTATTTCTAATTGATTATTTATATATCAATAGATTAATATGTATTCTTCTATATAGTTACAGATAACATATTTATAATAGTAACTATGTATTATCTACTAATTTATAATAGTAACTATGTATTATCTACTATTTGTATTTCTAATTGATTATTTATATATCAATAGATTAATATGTATTCTTCTATATAGTTACAGATAACATATTTATAATAGTAACTATGTATTATCTACTATTTGTATTTCTAATTGATTATTTATATATCAATAGATTAATATGTATTCTTCTATATAGTTACAGATAACATATTTATAATAGTAACTATGTATTATCTACTATTTGTATTTCTAATTGATTATTTATATATCAATAGATTAATATGTATTCTTCTATATAGTTACAGATAACATATTTATAATAGTAACTATGTATTATCTACTATTTGTATTTCTAATTGATTATTTATATATCAATAGATTAATATGTATTCTTCTATATAGTTACAGATAACATATTTATAATAGTAACTATGTATTATCTACTATTTGTATTTCTAATTTATTTCTTATTTGTAAACTTCTTAATTGTTAAGTAGCCAAAAGAACTATTTTGTTTTATTTAACTCAAAAGTTTGATTCTGTCTTTCAAGTTTTTTATTTAAATTAGTTATATATATGTTTTTAATATTAATTTTTATAGTAATTAGTTTTGGTTAATATATTAATTTATATTCAGAAATTTAAGTTAAGCTAGATTAATTTTGTGCCAGCATTCGCGGTTATACATATTTAGTTAAGAATATTTTATTGTAATTTAATTAATTTATTTTAAAAGGTTTGTATAATGAGTTTATTTAGGTGAAATTTATATGCTTAATAATTATTCATTTTTATTTTATTATAAGTATTATTTATAAACTAGGATTAGATACCCTTTTATTTTTTGTTTAATTTATTATAAATATTAATAGTTATGTTCTATAAAACTTAAAGAATTTGGCGGTGATTAATCTTTTCAGGGGAATCTGTTTATTAATTGATAAACCACGTTAGTTTTTACTTTAATTAAGTTTGTATATCGCTATAATGAATGTTTTTAGAGAATTTTTCTATTTTAATTATTTAATTTATATTAGGTCAAGGTGCAGTTTTATTTTAGTTTAAATGGATTACTTTAGTTTTAATTAATTTTAAATTTTTAAGTTTAATTTAAATTGAAATAGGATTTGAAAGTAATTTTAAGTAATTATTTAATTTGAATTAAGCTATAAGTCATGTACATATTGCCCGTCACTCCAGTTTTAATGGATAAGTCGTAACAAAGTAATCTTATTGGAAATTGAGGTTAGTTTTCAGAATGTAGCTTATTTAAAGTTTACTATTTACATTTGTAAGAAGATTATTCCTTTCTGATTTGTCATTTATTTTTATATAAATATGTTCATATTTTTGTTTAAGTTTTTAAAATAAATTATTGTTTTTTTAATTACTGTTAAGGTTTATATTTAATAAGAAGGTTAAATTTTTATTACCTTTTGTATCAGGGTAAATTTAATATTATAAATATTTTATATTCCCGAATTTTAGATATTTATTTTTATAGGATTAAAGTTGTTTTATAAACTTATTTAATTTAATTATTGTAATTAAATGTTAACGTTCTTTTTATATATCTGGTTATTGAAGATTTAATTTAATTATAGTTTTCTTTTTGTATATTTATATTTTATTTTAGAACACTTAATTAATTTAGGATAATCTTAATTTTTAATTATAATTTTTATATATTTATTTTTATTATTATTAGAATCTTAATTTTTAGTTCTTAATAGATTTTTTTATAATTATTTGATTTTATTAAATTTAATTTTATATTCAATTTTTATATTTAATTTTTTTGTATTTTAATATTGATTTAATAAGTATAATTTTTATTTTAAATTTAATGAATTCGGCATATTTAATTTTCAACTGTTTATCAAAAACATTTCTTTATGATTTATATATAAGGTATTTTCTGCCCAATGATTAATTTAAATGGCTGCAGTATATTGACTGTACAAAGGTAGCATAATAATTAGTTTTTTAATTGAGAACTTGAATGAAGGGATAAATGAAATATTATCTTTATTAATTTTATTATTAGAATTTTATTTTTTAGTTAAAAAGCTAAATAATGTTTTAGGGACGATAAGACCCTATAGAATTTAAAATATAAATTTATTAAATTATTTTTAGATAAAATTTGTTTATTTAATTTAAATTTTTAATTGGGGTAATTAATAAATTTTATTTTATTTTTTTTATTCATTAATATATGTATACTTGATCTTTTATTTAGGATTATAAGATAAATTACCTTAGGGATAACAGCGTAATTTTAATGGAAAGTTCATATTTAAATTGAAGTTTGCGACCTCGATGTTGAATTAAGATAGTTTTATGGTGAAGAAGCTTTAATTTTAAGTCTGTTCGACTTTTATAATCTTACATGATTTGAGTTCAAACCGGTGTAAGCCAGGTTGGTTTCTATCTTAAAATTTATTTTAATTATTAGTACGAAAGGACCATAATTAATAGTTTTATTTATATTTTTTAGGTTAGATTGACAGATATCATGTATTAATTTTAGAATTTAATTATGTAATTTTATATTACATCTAATAATATTTTATTTGGTTTGTTTAATTTTATTAATTATAGTATTGGTTTCTGTTGGTTTTTTTACTTTAATTGAGCGAAAAATTTTGAGATATATTCAATTGCGTAAAGGTCCAAACAAAGTAGGTTATTTAGGTCTTTTACAACCTTTTTCTGATGGTATTAAGTTATTTATTAAGGAAGATTTATTACCTATAAATAGAAATTTTATTATTTATATATTTTGCCCTATATTAGGTTTATTATATTCATTAATTTGTTGGGTTTTAATACCTATTTATTATAATTTTATTGAATTTAATTATGGTTTATTATTTTTTTTGTGTTTTTGTGGAGTTGGTGTTTATTTTATAATTATTTGTGGTTGGTCATCAAATAGAGTTTATTCTATAATTGGGAGAATGCGAGGTGTATCACAAGCTATTTCTTATGAAGTTTCTTTATCTTTTTTTTTAATTATTTGTTTTATTTTTTGTGATAGATATAGATTTATAAGTTTATTTAATTATCAAAGGAGTTCTTGATTTATATTTATTTCTTTACCTATTTTTTTTTGTTGAATTTCTTGTTGTTTAGCTGAAACAAATCGTTCCCCTTATGATTTTTCTGAGGGGGAAAGAGAATTAGTTTCTGGTTTTAATATTGAATATGGAGGTGGTTTATTTGCTTTTTTGTTTATTTCTGAATATTCTAGTATTATTTTTATTTGTTTAATTACGTGTTTATTATATATAGGGGGTAATTTTTTTTGTATATTTTTTTATATTAAGGTAATTTTGTTATGTTTTTTATTTATTTGGGTTCGTGCATCTATTCCTCGATATCGTTATGATAAGCTTATATACTTAGCTTGGAAATGTTATTTGCCTCTTTCTTTAAATTATTTTTATTTTTTTATTTTTATAAAATTGATTTTTATTTATCATTTTTTTTTGTTAAGTTAATAAATTTAAATCTTACTTGTATTTTCAAAATACATGCTTTATATAAGCTAATTAACTTATGAATTTAATTTATCTCAAATTTTTAGAATTAATGGATTAAAGATAAAATATAAGAAATATAATATAGTTATTAATAAACCAATTGATGTGTAAGGTTCTTCTACTGGTTTTATTCCAATTCATGTTAATAGTAAAATTGTTATAAAAAATGTTCAGAATATTATTTGGTTAATAGGATAAAAATTTATTCCTTTAAACTTGGATTTTGTTGATATAGGAATAAATATTAATATTAAAATAGATATTAATAGTGCTATAACTCCTCCTAGTTTGTTTTGAATTGATCGTAAAATAGCATATGCAAATAAGAAATATCATTCTGGTTGAATATGAATAGGGGTAATTATAGGGTTTGCAGGGTTAAAATTGTCAGGGTCTATAAGTATATATGGTTTATAAAAATTTAATATTAATATTATTATTATTATAAATGTAATTCCTATTACATCTTTAATTGAGAAGAATGGATGAAAAGGAATTTTATCAATATTTGAGTTGATTCCTATAGGATTTGTTGATCCTGTTTGGTGGAGAAATGCTAAATGGATAATAACTATTATTGAAATAATAAATGGTAAAGTGAAATGAAGGCTAAAGAATCGAGATAAAGTTGCATTATCTACTGCGAATCCCCCTCAAATTCATATTACTATATTATTTCCAATATATGGAATTGCTGATATTAAGTTTGTAATTACTGTAGCTCCTCAAAAAGATATTTGACCTCATGGTAATACATATCCTAAGAATGCTGTTATTATTGTAATTAATATTAGTATTACCCCTATAATTCATGTGTATATTAATTTATATGAACCATAATAGATTCCTCGTCCTGTATGTAAATATAAACATACAAAAAATAAAGATGCTCCATTAGAGTGAATTGTTCGTATAATTCACCCATAATTAACATTTCGTATAATATGTCTAATAGAATCAAATGCTGCAAATGTATTTGGTATATAGTGTATAGATAATATAATTCCTGAAACTAATTGTATAGCTAAACATATACCTAATATTGATCCAAAATTTCATCATAGTGAAATATTTAATGGTGTTGGTAAGTCAATTAATATATTATTAATAATATTAATTATAGGCTTTTTCCGAATTGATTTATTCATATTTAGTTCGTAATGGTCCTTTATAAATTTTAATTATTTTTGATACTATAATTATTGCTAATAGTAAATATATAATTATAAATGTTGATATATACAATGTTTTTTTATTATATATTTTAGATAGGGAAATGTTTTCTGGGTTAATAATTAGTTTTTCTGTATATCTTATTTGTCTTGTTAGTATTTCATCTAAAGGAAGTAAAATTATAATTGTAATTAATGTTAAATTAAATTTTATTTTAATTATTTCATTTGATGCAATTCTTCTTATGTAAATAAACAAAATTAAAAGTCCACCAATTATTATGATAAATGTAATTAATCTTAATCATGATGAAGTTATAATTTTGTTTATAAGAATTGTAGTTAATATGGTTTGTATTAGTAGTATAATTCCTAATTGTATAGGATTTAATGTTAGAGGGGTTATAGAGGATATGATAATTATAAGTTTAATAATATATTTTTTTATTTCAGTGAGTAGTTTAATATAAAATTTAGGTTTTGGAGGCTTAGGATATTTTTATCTTACTGATGTTTTAAAAGCTTAGCTTATTTTTAATTTACAAGATTAAAATTTTTATTAAATTATTAAAACTAATGAGTATATATTTACTTTATTATATTTATTTTATAAGATTATTTTCTTTAATTTATTTGCGTAAACATATTTTATTATCTTTAATAATTTTGGAATTTATTGTTTTATCTTTGTTAATTATAATTATTTTAAATTTATTATATAGATTTATTTATTACTTTTATTTATTTATAATAATATTTTATGTTTGTGAAAGTGTTTTGGGCTTAACTATTTTAGTTTCAATAATTCGAAATCATGGTAATGATTATTTAAATATAATATTTAAATGATAATAATCTTATATATTATTTCTTTGATCCTTAATATTTTTATATTTAATTGTTGGTTTCTTTATCAGTTTTTATTTTCTTTAATGTTTATTTTAGTTTTAATTAGAATTAACTTGAGAATTAATTATAGATATATTACTTATGATTTTGGTTTAGATATTATTTCTTTTGGTTTAATTATATTATGTATTATAATTTTTAATTTAATAATTTTTAGAAGAAACTTAATTAAAGTTGATATTAATATAGTAATATTTTTAATGGTTTGTTTATTTCTTTGTTTAAGTATTATTATATTTTTTTTTTCTCTAAATTTATTTTTAATGTATATTTTTTTTGAATTAAGATTAATTTTTATAATCATTATGTTATTAGGCTGAGGTTATCAACCTGAGCGTTTAGTATCTGGTTTATATTTATTATTTTATACTGTTTTTTCTTCCTTACCTTTTTTTTTATTAATTTTATATTTGTATAATTTTTCTTTTTCTTTTTTCTTTGATTATTTAATTTGTTTAAGAAGAAGATTTTTATTATACTTTATTTTAATATTTAGATTTTTAGTTAAGGCTCCTATATTTATTTTACATTTTTGATTACCTAAAGCTCATGTTCAAGCTTCAGTAGCAGGGTCAATAATTTTAGCCGGATTAATATTAAAATTAGGAGGTTATGGAATTATTCGATTTATGTTTATATTTGAAGTTATATTTATTAAAAATTCATATATTTTATATTCTTTGGTTATTTGAGGATCTGTATTAGTTAGTTTAATCTGCCTTATTCAAGGTGATATAAAGATAATAGTTGCTTATTCTTCAATTTCTCATATAGGTTTATGTCTTTTAGGTATATTAAGAATAAATTTATTCGGTTTAGTAGGATCTTATATTTTAATAATTGGTCATGGTATTTGTTCTTCTGGTTTATTTTGTCTAGCAAATATTTTTTATTTACGTTCAAATAGACGTAGATTTTATATAATTAAAGGTATAATTTTGTATATACCAAGAATTTCAATATATTGATTTCTATTATGTTCTTTTAATATAAGTTGTCCTCCTAGAATTAATTTTATTGGGGAAGTATTAATTTTAGCAAGTATAATTAAATATTGAAGATTTGGGTTAATTTATTTTTTAATAGTATCTTTTTTAGGTTCATGTTTTTGTATATATTTATATATATATAGTCAACATGGTATATGTATATATATATTTAGATTTTGTTCAGGAGATGTTCGTGAATATCTAATTAGTTTTATACATGTATTTAAGTTAATTTGTCTAGTATTGATGATTGATATATTTTAGTTTAAGTAGTTTATATTAAAATATAAAGTTGTGGTCTTTAGGAAGTGTTTGCCTTAAATCATTATTAATTATAAGGTTTATTTCTTTTGGGTCAGCTTCCTTTTTTTTTTTTTTTTTTTTTTTTTTTTTTTAGGTCTTTATTTTTTATTAAGTGATTGTATTATTATATTGGAGTATAGGATTTTTGGTTTAGGTAGTGTAGAATTTATTTATTTAATTTTAATTGACTGAGTTTCAATGTTTTTTTGTTGTTTAATTATAATTATTTCTTGTATAGTGGTTTTATATAGATATCAGTATATAGGTTTATATAGATATACTTCAATTCGTTTTTTATATTTAGTTATTTTATTTATTTTGAGAATGTTTTTATTAATTATTAGTCCTAATCTATTAAGAATTATATTAGGTTGAGATGGTTTGGGGTTAGTGTCATTTTGTTTAGTAATCTATTATAGTTCTGTAAGGAGTTATTTATCTGGTATAATTACTTTTTTAACAAATCGTTTGGGTGATATTGGAATTTTAATTTGTATTGGTTGAGTTATTTCTTATGGAAGTTGACACTTTATATTTAATAATTTTAATTATAATTTATCTATTTATTGTTTAATTTTTATTTCATCATTTACAAAGAGTGCTCAAATTCCTTTTTCTTGTTGATTACCTGCAGCTATAGCTGCTCCTACACCTGTTTCAGCTTTAGTTCATTCTTCAACTTTAGTTACTGCTGGTGTATATTTAATAATTCGGTTTTTTAATATAGTTTTTTATATAAGTTATTTTTTTGTATTTATTAGATTAATTACTGTAATTATGTCTTCATTTTGTGGTATTTTTGAATATGATTTAAAAAAGATTATTGCTTATTCAACTTTAAGACAATTAGGTCTTATAATATTTTCTTTGTTTATAGGTTTAGTTGATTTAAGATATTTTCATTTATTGAGACATGCTGTATTTAAATCCTTGTTATTTTTATGTTCTGGAATTTTTATTTATTATATAAGAGATGTTCAAGATATTCGTATATTAGGTTTTATATGTAAATTGTTTCCTGTAACCACTTCTTGTTTTAATATTTCCTGATTAAGATTGTGTGGTATTCCTTTTTTATCTGGGTTTTATTCAAAGGATATACTTATTGATTATTCTTTGGATTCTAGTTTAAATTTTTTTGTTTATTTTTTATTATACTTTTCTTTATGTTTAACTCTTTTTTATAGTTTTCGGTTATTTTATTATAGAATAATTACTAATATAGGGTTTTTTGTTATGAATTATTTTGATTTAAGTTTTGATTATATGAAGTTTAGAGTAATTTTTTTATCATTCTTTAGAGTTTTATTTGGTTGTTTATTTAATTGAATAATAGGTTTTGATTTAATTTATTTATTTTTTCCTTTTTATATTAAATTTATTATTCTTGTAATTATTTTTTTTGGGTTGTGAGTTATTTATGAAATTATTAATTTGAATTTTATATTGAATTTATATTATTTAAGATTTAATTCATATATATGATTTCTTAATGGTTATGTTCCTTTTTTGTATATAAATTTATATATTTATGGTAATAATATATCTAATTTATTGTTTTGAGGAGAATATTATGGTTTAGTTGGTTTTTCTCTTTTATTTCCTTATTTGTCTAATTTATTTCAATTAATTTTTATTGGTGGATTTAATTTTATTTTATTTATTATGTTATTTTCTTATTTATTTTTATTATAATTCTTATAGCTTATTTTATAGAGTTTAATATTGAAAGTATTAATGAGTAGTATCTACTAAGAATAATTCTTAAGAATTTATCTAATTATTTATTGAAATTAAATTGTTTTATTTAAACTATAAGAATAAGAGATAAACGTTATTTCGCTTAGAAATTAGTTAGCAGCTATTTCTTTTAATATCTCTTTTAATTGGATAATATATCATTTTTCTTATTAACAATAAGATACCTCTCTTTGGCTTCAATTAAACATGGAGAATCATATTCTCTTATATTAGGTCGAAACTAATTGTATGTTTTACTTCTATGTTTAAGATTAACAACATTGTACTTTTCAATTGCAATTTGAATGTTATTTTTAACTATAATCCTATTTAGTTCATTCAATTAATCTATTAAATCATTCATAATATAATCCTACGATAATAATTGTAATAAATATGAATGATGTGTATATTCATATGTTAATAAATGATGTTTTTATTGTTATAATTGTAGGTGCAATTAAAATAATTTCAATATCAAAAATTAAGAAGATAACTGCAATTAAGAAAAAGTGAGATGAAAATGGAAGTCGTTTATATGAGATTGTATTTATTCCACATTCAAAAGGTGATAATTTATTTATATCAGTAATTGATTTCTTTCTAATAATTTTAATTAAAATTATTAATATAATAGATAAAATTAAAATAATTATTGTATGTATTATTATTATTATAATTACTTATTTTGTTCTTAAACCTTAAAGTTGGAAGCTTAATATACTATTTATACTAAATAAGTAATTACCTCATCAGTAAATTGAAATGTATAGAAATAGTCATACAACATCTACAAAATGTCAGTATCATGCTGCTGATTCAAATCCAATATGATGATAAGATGAAAATTGAAATCTTTTTAAACGTTTTATTATTACTATAATAAATATTGTTCCAATAATTACATGAATTCCGTGAAATCCTGTAATTATAAAGAATCTTGATCCGTAAATTGAATCTGAAATACAAAATGTTGCTTCTATATATTCTATTGCTTGAATAATTGTAAAGTAAATTCCTAAGGTTACTGTAATTATAATTCCTTGTATTGTTGTTGTTCAATTTTTTGTTAATAAAGTGTTATGAGCTCATGTAATTGATATACCTGATGTTAAAAGGATTATTGTATTAAGTAATGGGATATTTATTGGATTAAATGTTTTAATTGATTTAGGAGGTCATTGTATACCAATTTCAATTGCAGGTGATAATCTTCTATGAAAAAATGCTCAAAAAAATGATATAAAAAATATAATTTCTGATAAAATGAATAGAATTATTCCAATTTTTATTCTTGCTATGACTTTTTTAGTATGTAAACCTTGATAAGTGGATTCTCGTACTACATCTCGTCATCATTGTATTGCTGATAATAATGTAATTAAAATTCCTATAATTAGTAGTATAAATTCATTTTTTATAAATATTATTGATAATCCTGTTGTAAGAGTTAGAAATCCTATGGATGTTATAATTGGTCATGGTCTTTGATCCACTAAGTGGAAAGGGTGATTATTCATTTAAATTTCTCTTGAATATAAATTAATTAAGGTTATAAATACATATGCTTGAATTAAGGATACTGCAAACTCAAATATTATCAATGTAATTAATATAATAATTAATAGTATAGTGTATCTTCTATTTGATCCTAACAGTGCTATAATTAAATGACCAGCGATTATATTAGCTCTAAGTCGAACAGCTAATGATCCTGGGCGAATAATATTTCTAATTGATTCAATTATTACTATAAATGGTATTAGTACTGTAGGTGTTCCTATTGGAATTAAATGAATTATTATTGATTTTGGGTTTTTTAATCATCCATATATTATTCTTGAGATTCATATAGGTAATGCTATTGCTAATGAGAATGAAAGGTGGGATGATGATGTAAATATATATGGTATTAATCCATTAATATTAATAATTATAATATATATAAAAATTCTCACTATTATAATTGATGTTCCTTTAATTTTTATTGATGATTTAATTTCATAAAATATAAATTTATTAATTATTTCTATAAATAAGTAAATCTTATTTATATTATTTCAGTATTTAATTGGAATAATTATAATAGGTATTATTATCGATATTCAATTTATTGATAAAAGTCCTGTAGATGGATCAAATGTTCTAAATAAATTTATTATCATTTTCAGTAAGTTTTAGAATTTCTTTTAAAAAGTTTGTTTATCTTATTTTTTTTATTGTGGAATTTAATAGTAATAATAAATATAATTATTGTTGTTGTTATTATTAATATTGTTATTCATCATAATGGTGATATTTGAGGTATAAAAGTTTATAATTATATATTTATTCTTTGACAAAGAATAGTTTTTATTTAAACTAAAACTTTCATTAGAAGTAATCACTACTTTACTATAAATTGATTTAAGAGATCATTACTTGTTTTAAGTTATCTAATGAGTTTTTAATTAATCAATTTATGAATGAATTTATATTAATTACTTCTGCTATAATTGGTATGAATCTATGATTTGCTCCACAAATTTCTGAACATTGTCCATAATATAATCCTGGTTTAGAAATATATAGGTTAGCTTGATTAATACGTCCAGGTGATGCATCAATTTTAATTCCTAATGATTGAATTGTTCAGGAATGAATAACATCTAAGGAAGATGTTAAAATTCGAATTGGGGTATTAAAAGGAATTATTATTTGGAAATCTGTTTCTATAAGTCGTAATTCATTAATTAAAAGTTCTTGGGTTGGTTTTATATATGAATCTATATCAATTTTATTTAAATCTGAATATTCATATGATCAGTATCATTGGTGTCCAATTGCTTTAATTGTTAATATAGGTTTATTTGATTCTTCAATTAAGTATAATGCTTTTAATGATGGTATTGCAATTAAAATTAATATTAATGCTGGAGTAATTGTTCAAATAAATTCAATTATTTGACCTTCAATTATAAATCGATTAATTATCTTATTAATTAGAATTGAATATATTATATATATAACTAATATAGTAATTATAATCAGGATTATTATAATGTGATCATGTAATTTTACTAGTTGTTCTATTATAGGTGATGATGGGTCTTGAAATATAAAGTTAAGTCATTTAATTTTTAAAGAAGTATTTATATACTTATATATGAATTTTAGGTTCATAACATTATTTCTGTCACTTTAAATTAATTAATTAGTAATGGTAATTCATTATAGGAATGTTCATTAGGTGGTAATTTTTGTAATCATTCAATTGATGTAGAATTGTTATTATAATATAGTATAGTTCGTTTAGCTAATATTGATTCTCATAGAATAAATATAAATATTATAATTCTTAAGATTGATGTTGTTCTTCCTATAGAGGATACTATATTTCATTGTATAAATATATCAGGATAGTCTGAATACCGTCGAGGTATACCATTTATTCCTAGGAAGTGTTGTGGGAAAAATGTTAAGTTAACTCCAATAAATATTAAAGAAAATTGAATTTTTAATCATTTAATGTTTATTGATAATCCTCTAATTAAGGGGAATCAGTAAATAAATCCTGCTATAATAGCAAATACTGCTCCTATTGATAATACATAGTGAAAATGGGCTACAACATAGTATGTATCATGTATAATAATATCAATAGATGAATTAGATAGAACAATTCCTGTTAAACCCCCTAATGTAAATAGAAATACAAATCCTGAAGCCCATATTATTTGAATTGATGATTTCTTAAATGATCCGTTTATTGTTGCAATTCAACTAAATACTTTAATTCCTGTAGGAACTGCAATAATTATTGTTGCTGATGTAAAATATGCTCGTGTATCTACATCTATTCCTACTGTGAATATATGGTGAGCTCATACTACAAATCCTAATAATCCAATTGAGATTATAGCGTATACTATACCTAAATATCCAAATGATTCATTTTTTCCTCTTTCTTTATTAATAATGTGTGAGATTAAACCAAATCCTGGTAAGATTAGAATATATACTTCTGGATGTCCAAAAAATCAAAATAGGTGTTGGTATAAAATAGGGTCACCTCCTCCTGAAGGATTAAAGAATGATGTATTTAAATTTCGATCTGTAAGTAGTATTGTAATAGCTCCTGCTAAAACAGGTAAAGAAATTAATAGTAAAACTGCAGTAATTAATACTGATCATACAAATAAAGGTGTTTTATCTATAAGTATACCTTTAGGTCGTATGTTTATTACTGTTGTAATGAAATTTAATGCTCCTAGGATTGATGAAATTCCTGCTATATGTAAAGAGAAGATTGAAATGTCTACACTAATACCTGATCTTGAGATATTTGATGATAAAGGTGGATATAGTGTTCATCCTGTACCTACCCCTGAATCAACTAATGATGATGAAATTAGTATTAAAATTGAAGGTGGAAGTAATCAAAATCTTATATTATTTAATCGTGGAAATGCTATATCTGGAGCTCCAATTATAATTGGTAATAATCAATTACCGAATCCCCCAATTATAATAGGTATTACTATAAAGAAAATTATAATAAGGGCATGTGATGTAACAATTACATTATATAAGTGATCATTATTAAGAAATGATCCAGGTTGAGTTAATTCAGTACGAATAATTATTCTTAATATTATTCCTATTATTCCTGATCATATTCCAAATATAAAATAAAGTGTACCAATATCTTTATGATTTGTAGAAAAAAGTCATTTATTCATTTGTTAAGATGTCTGATTAAGGTGGTAAATTGTAAGTTTATTTATGAATTATAATTCTCTTAATAAGTCTTATAGTTTAGATTAAAATATTAAATTGCAAGTTTGGGGAATTGATTAAGACTTATCATTAACGATATATTAAACTTTGAAGGTTTATAGTTTTTTTAACTTAAGGTCATATATTATGTATATAATAGTAATTAAATTAATTATATTAATTCATATGATTTTTATCTTTTTTTTATTAGTAATTCTTATTCATTTTATTTTGGTTGATTGTATAATTATCGATGAGTATGATAATCGTATATATATAAATGCAATTATTATAGATGAAGTAACTATAATAGTAAGAATTATAATTTCTTTTGTTATTATTATTAATTCAAATACTATTAATTTATTTATAAATCCTAATAAAGGAGGTATACCTATAAATGATATTATTAAAATTCAAATGTTTAATTTAATTAAGTTAGATTGTTCATTAATTATAATTTGATTAATAAATTTAATTTTAATTGTTTTTATTAGGTTAATTATAGACCAAGTTAATAATGAGTAGATTAATAAGAAATTTATTCATAAGGATGATATAGCTGTAATACTTAATATTAAAGTAAAATTAAATACTGATGAATGACCAATGACTTTTTTAATTGATGTTTGATTGATAATTAATAAAGCTGTAATTATTAGTGATGAAATAATAATTGTATTAGGCTTTATATTTAAATAAGATATAATTATTATAGGGGTAATTTTTATTGTGATTAATATAGTAAATAATATACTTACTCTTACTCCTTCTACTGTTGAAATGAATCATATATTTATAGGTGCAATAGCTAGTTTAATTAATATTGCACCTATTATTAATATTTTATTATTAATTATTGTTAATGATATTATAATAGATATTATTAATATTGCTGATCTAATTCTTTGTATAATAAAATATTTTATAGCTGATTCTGTATATATAACTTTTATAGAATTTATAACTGGAATAAATGATATAAGTATTAATTCTAATCCTGATCAAAGTATAATTCAATTTCTTGATCTTAATGAAATTATTATTCCTATTATAATTATTGTTTTAAACAGCAAAGTTGTTGAATTTAATTTAATTAAAAAGAAGGAGTTAATTCCTATATTTAAGTTATGAGCCTAAAAGCTTTATTTAGCTTATCTTTTTTTGTAGTATAATGTAATAGCATATGAATTTTTGAATTTTAAAGTAAAACTTAATTGTTTTTATTGCAATTAATTAGAGTAACTATACATTTTTTATTCTATCAAAATAATCCTTTTTTCAGGCATCTAATT